TGTTGTTAATAGATCGGTAAGAGTATTGTTCCGATAGATAACTCTTCTATAGAGTTCATTAATATCGGAACTCATTAGTTTTCCTCCCTCTATCTGAATGATCGGTCTCAACTCGGGAGGAAGAACTGGTAATAGACATAAAACCATCCACTTTGGTTCTATATTTGTTCGAAGAAAATGCTTAGCTAATTCTATGCGTCTAACCAAAAAATCCCTTCTTCTTCCAATTTTTCGATCTTCCCATTCATTACCTGCGGGCCCTTCTTCCCCTAATTCTTTCCAGTCTACCAATGAAAAATCTATAATAATTTGCAAATCTAGGTCGGCTAATTGTTCCTGGATAGCAACCGCTCCCGTAGAAATTTCTCGGTTTCGAAATGTATCAAAACCTTGGGTAGTAAAAAAAAGTGGGATGCTGTATTTCCAGGATTGGATTTCATATTCGAATAACCCTCGTAATCGTAAAAAAGTAGGTTTTTTAGCTATAGGCCTAGCAAAAGAAAAATTGGGATAGGATCCTATAGGATCTCCCCCCTTCAAAATCGGACATGAACGTTTCCTCTCATCCGGCTCAAGCAGTTACACCAAATTAAGGCTAAAGAAGTGGGTTCCCGCTTTCAAATTTGAGAAAACACCCAAAACAACTACCCCTTACTCAAGTTACTAGGGAAGACCAAGCAACATTTCATCGACTTGTTCGAAATTGAAATGTGAAATTCTTGAGTAGTCTCCTTACCCCGACTGATAAATCTCCAATTCAAATTAAAGGAAAGGGAAAGAAGTATCTTGTAATTCTTAAAGGATTTACTTGTCTATGTATCGTTCCATTCGATCTTTTAGGTCCTGCTTCACCTCGACGGTTATGCCACGATGTCCTTAAAGCCTATATGCGATGTATAGACTCCCACAACCATGACATATTTCTTTTTTTTTTTAAACATAATAGAATTTCATTTCTTTCTAAAGAAGGGGAATGCTTAATTCCGCAAACAAAAGAAGTCTTTTTTTTTTCACAAGGTAAAACTATAAATTCTTATTTTTTTTTACTGAGTCGACCATAGACCAACCCCCCTTTTTTTTAGTGGGGAGTATTGAATACACCCATTATTCTGAGCTTCATCTTCCTCCTACGTGTCAGATTCAGGGCATCCCAATTCTATTGCCTGGGATGACAGTTTCCTATTTCGAATCTGTAAAATCAAAATTTCGATCAAATCACACATCGCAATATACTAGACCTTCTAATTCTTTAATAGGTTTATCTAAAAGATTCGCGATATAACTAGGAAGACGTTTCAAATACCACACGTGGGTTACCGGGCATCCCAGTTTTATGTATCCCATTTGATATCTTCGTATCCGAGAATTCACAAATTCAACTCCGCACTGTTCACAAAACTGCGGGTCTTCTTTTTCATCCCCGATTACTCGATAATTTCCACAGGCGCAAATTCCACTTTTAATAGGCCCAAAAATTCTTTCACAAAATAATCCATCTTTTTCCGGTTTATTGGTTTTGTAATGAAAAGTATAGGGTTTTGTCACTTCTCCGACTATCTCTCCATTAGGTAGGATTTTTTTGGTCCAAGCACTTATTTGTTCAGGGGAAACTGATCCAATTCGGAGTTGTTGATGTTTATACCGATCAATCATAGAAGAAAATTCGTGATTCATTCCGATTAAGCTTCCTTCTTATTAATCTGGAAGTTCTTCTCAGATACAAGGAAATGATTCAATTCCAAAGCCAAAGATCGTAGTTCTCTAACGAGCAATCGAAAAGATTCTGGAGCATCTTCGGGTTTATGTATTGTTCCCCCAATGATGGTAGTACCAAGTACTTCTTGGCGAGCCCTAATATGATCAGATTTATAAGTAAGCATCTCTTGTAAAATGTGAGCAACGCCAAAGCCCTCTAGAGCCCAAACCTCCATTTCTCCTACCCGTTGTCCCCCTTGCTTGGACCTTCCTCTAAGGGGTTGTTGGGTAACAAGTGCATAATGCCCACTGGAGCGTCCGTGTATTTTATCATCAACTTGATGAATTAATTTCAAGATATAAGGCTTTCCTATTATAACAGGTTGTTCAAAAGGATCTCCCGTTCGTCCATCAAATATTCTGCTTTTTCCCGGATACTCGGGTTCAAATATCCATGGATTCGCTGTTTGTTTACTGGCTTCATATAATTCAGAAAACACGAGTTTTCGCGAAGCCTCTTGTTCATATCTCTCATCAAAAGGTGCTATTCGATAATGTCTATTTAGTAGACCCCCCGCTAACCCTAGCGAGCATTCAAATATCTGTCCTACATTCATTCGCGAAGGTACTCCTAATGGGTTGAAGACCATATCAACAGGCCGTCCATCTTGCAAATAAGGCATATCCTGTCTAGGCAAAATTTTGGAAACGATCCCTTTATTTCCATGTCTTCCTGCTACTTTATCACCTACTTTAATTTCGCGTTTCTGTGAAATATATACACGAATCGTTTCTGGATTATAAC